GAATCTGCCTGTCCAACCGATTTCTTGAGTGTTCGAGTTTATTTATCGCAAGAAACAACTCGTAGTATGGGTCTAGCTTATTGATACGTTCCATAAAACTTTCCTTGAATCCATCTTTTTTTACCGACAAAATCTGTGCTCAAAATATTTTTATTTGATTTTGAGCACGGATTTTTCTGGCCCAAATGTATCTTGTCTTTACCACGAATCATTTTCCTTTATTAACAATAATTGTAGTTTTGCCAATATCAGCAGGTTCGTTAATTTTCTTTCTTCCACATATAGGAAATCAAATAATACGTTGGTATACTATATGTATATGTATTTTAGAACTTCTTCTAACGACTTATGCATTCTGTTATCATTTTCAATTGGATGATCCATTAATCCAACTAGTGGAGGATTTCAAATGGATCGCTTTTTTTGATTTTCATTGGAGATTAGGAATAGATGGACTTTCTATAGGACCAATTTTACTGACGGGATTCATCACGACTTTAGCTACTTTAGCGGCTCGGCCTGTTACTCGGGATTCTCGATTATTTCATTTTCTGATGTTAGCAATGTACAGTGGGCAAATAGGATTATTTTCTTCTCAGGACCTTTTACTTTTTTTCCTAATGTGGGAGTTAGAATTAATTCCCGTTTATCTACTTGTATCCATGTGGGGAGGAAAAAAACGTCTGTACTCAGCTACAAAATTTATTTTGTATACAGCGGGTGGTTCCGTTTTTCTTTTAATGGGAGTTATGGGTATCGGTTTATATGGTTCTAATGAACCAACACTCAATTTTGAAATATTAGCTAATCAGCCCTATCCTGTGGGCTTGGAAATACTATTATATATTGGATTTTTTATTTCTTTTGCTGTCAAATTGCCAATCATACCCCTACATACATGGTTACCAGATACCCATGGAGAAGCACATTATAGTACTTGTATGCTTCTAGCCGGAATCTTATTAAAAATGGGAGCGTATGGATTAGTTCGAATCAATATGGAATTATTTCCTCATGCTCATTCTATATTTTCTCCTTGGTTGATGATAGTAGGTGCAATGCAAATAATCTATGCAGCTTCAACATCTCTGGGTCAACGGAATTTAAAAAAAAGAATAGCTTATTCCTCTGTATCACATATGGGTTTCATAATTATAGGAATTGGTTCTATCACTGATATGGGGCTCAACGGAGCCCTTTTACAAATAATCTCTCATGGATTTATTGGTGCTGCACTCTTTTTCTTGGCCGGAACTACTTATGATAGAATACGTCTTGTGTATCTTGACGAAATGGGTGGAATAGCTATCCCAATGCCAAAAATATTCACGATATTCAGTAGCTTTTCGATGGCCTCCCTTGCATTACCAGGTATGAGTGGTTTTATTGCCGAATTAATAGTATTTTTTGGACTACTTACTAGTCCAAAATATTTTTTAATGACAAAACTACTAATTACTTTTGTAATGGCAATTGGAATCATATTAACTCCTATTTATTTATTATCTATGTTACGCCAGATGTTCTATGGATACAAGATATTTAATGTAACAACCTCTTATTTTTTTGATTCTGGACCGCGAGAGTTATTTCTTTTGATCTCTATTTTTTTACCCGTACTAGGTATTGGTATGTATCCTGATTTTGTTCTTTCACTATCAGTTGAAAAGGTTGAAGTTATTCTATCTAATTCTTTTTATGGATAGTTTTGATGAATAAAAAAGAAAAAAATATTATTTTTTTATGTTCGTTGTACAATGAAAAAAAGAGGTTTTTTTTCTTCTCTTACGTTAAGTAAAAAAAATCAATTTGAACAGGTGAGAACCCTGTGAATTTAATAGTGTAGTGATTCACAGGGTTCTCACCTGTTCACACAAAGTTTTTTTTATCTGATATGTGCTGTCCACTTTTCTATTCCTATTCATCATAATCCCTTAAATTGTGTTTAATTCAATTATATGTTAATGTAAATATATATGTTAATGTAAATAAACCATAACTATGTAGTCCTATTCCTAATAGATTTATCCCAAAATAGCATATCCAAATTATAAGAAATCCAATAGACGCCACAATTGCTGAATGGGTACCCTGCAATTTTTTATTTGTTCGAGTATGTAAATAAATAGCGAATACGATCCAAGTAATAAAAGCCCAAGTTTCTTTTGGGTCCCAACTCCAATAAGATCCCCATGCGTCGTTAGCCCATACTGCTCCAGAAAGAATTCCTATGGTTAAAAAGATAAATCCTAGACTAATAACCCGATAACTCCAATAATCCAATTGTTGAATCAATTGGGACCTGTAATAATTAAAAAGAGAAGTATTTTTGAAAATATTACTTCGTTCGTTCATGTATTCGATTTCACCAAAGAAAAAGGAACCATTGAAATTTAAAAAATGATTACTCGTAGCAAAAAACTTTTTATTTTTTCTAACTGTAATGACTATAAGTGATACTGATAATAATGATCCACATAAAAGGGCAGCGTAGCCTAATATCATCGTACTTACGTGCATTATTAACCACTCAGATTGAAGAGCTGGTACTAATATTGTAGATTTGTGTATTTCAGTTAAAAGACCTGAAGTAGCAAAGCCTTGGGTAAAAATAACACTTGGGCCAATTATTGTGCTTAGAATATTTTTATTTTTTTTGAAATACGGAACTATATGAATAAGGGAAAAACTCCATGAAAGGAAAATTAATGATTCATATAAATCACTTAGTGGAAAATGTTCCGAATAAATCCAACGAGTAACTAATAATCCTGTTATAGAGAACAAATTCATTATCATGCCCTTTTCGGATGAATCATATAGTTTTACGATTTCATCGACAAAAAAGGTTATCAAATGAATTGTAAGTACAATTGAAACGAGCGAAAAAGAAATATGAGTTAATATATGCTCTAAGGTTGAAAATATCATAAGATTATAGGAGTCCTTTAATTAGAAAATCTATATGGAAAGTTGGATTCATTATAGGATCTATTTACTTTTTTTAGCAGATGACATGCCGCCACTCGGACTCGAACCGAGATGCTCTAGCACTGCTTCCTAAGAGCAGCGTGTCTACCAATTTCACCATAGCGGCTTATCTTGAACTCATAATAGTCTATGAATAAGCAATCGTCTAGATTTAAGAATTCGATTGGTTGCAATATTTTTTCGGAAAGATTCAAATTGATGAATAAAAATTTCTTCAACATAGGTATTTGAAGGTTCATTATTTTAGTTTAGAGTCTTCATTTTGATTTCGTGCATCTTATTTTATACTCTCTTCAACTGGAATTCTTGCAAAATTTAAAAATCCTACTATCAATTCAATTAAGGGAGAGAACTCAAATTTTTGTTTTAATGAACTATTTAAAAATTGAGTTGATCTCAAAAATCGAAAACAAAAATGCACTTTATCAATGAATATTAATAAAAAAAATCCATTTTGAATCATTCACAATTGACACATTATAGAATTTCGAGGAAATCGAAAAGTAAGAAAGTTATACAAAAGGGTTTAGAATTTTAGTTTCCATTATTTTAGTAACGAAAGATATTCGCTCTTCTATAGATATAGAGAAAGTGAATATATAGAAAAAATAAAAACTTATATTATTGGAAGAAATAGGTTGATGGGGAAAATAATACTCCCCACCTTGAAAATGAAAAGATATACTAAAAAAAATCGAGTATCTTGTGTTTTTTTGTTAATAAAAAGAAAGTATTCTTTTTTTTTCGAATTTGGTAAGGTAAACAAAAGAGTTTTATATATATTCGAGATTCTCAAAGCGGCGAGAATTCCATTTTATATTGATTAACTCCGATGGGGAATGGAAATCGATAATTTTATTTTTGAAATGAAATCAGTAAATTTTTCAAGTCAGCCCGATTCAGATTATTTTAACGTTTTACTATTTATTTTATTTGTTTGTCGCACAAAAAAACTTTTTGAATTCCCGGTAGAAAGAGATTTCCCTAAGGAAAACGCTTTGAACGATGCACAATACCCCTTCCTTTTCCAAACATTTTTTCGAATACGCTTTTTTGATACAGAAGTACGTTTTTTTGGAACTGCCATTTAAATGAAAATTAAGAGATTACTCATTGGTATAGCTGGATGTGAAAGACATCTATTGTTCAAAATAAATATACGTTTTCCTAATTCATTATAGATTTTTTTTTAAATAATAATAAAAAAAAAAAAAGAATAGATATAGGTGAACGATATGGAAAAATTGTATAAAATATTACTTAAAAAAATAGAAAATAAAAAAAAAAGAAGAATATTCTTTCTTTATTTTTCAAATGAGTTTTTCCATTCCATAAAAAAATAGTTTTATCGCTTGGTGTTTTTCTTTCATATTCTTTTCGATTCAAATATATATTTCCAAAATATGTTGTGCCATAGAAATGGAATTGCTTTAACTTAATAAAATGAAAGAATCAAAAGTTATATAACATGACATAAAATGAAAATACTTCAAGAAAGGTTTAAGACGAGAACCTAACTTTCTGTTTATAAAAAAAAAATTTATTAAAATCTTTTCTATTAACTTGTCAAACAAGGGAAAATACGCCGAATTTTACTTAAATTTTGACCAATTATAACTTCTTGATTTGAATATTTGAAGTAGTTAACATAAACTCAAAAAAAAATAAGTAAAAAGAAAGAAAAATGAAAAAATTCTATTTAACAAAAATTCTATTTAAGTTAGTATATATCTTAATTTTTTATTGATTCTTTTTAAAAGAGGTAAGATCCGGTGAATCGGAAACAATACAATAAATATTAATTACACGAATTTAAAAACTTTTTTTATGGAACAGACCTATCAATATGCATGGATCATACCTTTCCTTCCACTTCCAGTTCCTATGTTAATAGGAATGGGACTTCTTCTTTTTCCGACATCAACAAAAAATCTTCGTCGTATGTGGGCCTTTACGAGTATTTTATTGTTAAGTATAGTCATGATTTTTTCAACTAATCTGTCTATTCA